GTAGTTCAAGTCACACACTCCCATAATCCATTTTCTCTTCAGAGAATTCCCCCCAACCCCACAATATTTTTTTTGACACAATTAGTTGGAGGGAAATATCCAAATCCATGTCTTATCTTATTATTTTCAATAATCCATACTTATAGCAATAAAATCCTATTATGCCTCCCCTAAGTGATAAATGATTGATTACAAATATCTATTCTATACCCTCTCTATAAACTATTATATTTTCTATAATATAATATAAACTATAAAGGACCAGAAATACCTTGTTTACGTATCATTGGAAAATGCATTAACATAAATACAGCAGTAAGAAGTGGCAATACAAAAGTGTGTAAACTATAAAAACGAGTCAAGGTGGATTGTCCCACACTAGCACTTCCACGCAATAATTCTACCAAAGGCGACCCTATTAGAGGAATAGCATCAGGTACACCGGTTACAATTTTAACCGCCCAATAACCAATTTGGTCCCGAGGTAAGGAATAACCAGTTACACCAAAAGATGCCGTCAATACTCCCAAAACCACCCCTGTAACCCAAGTTAATTCGCGAGGTTTTTTAAATCCACCGGTGAGATACACACGAAAAACATGCAGAATCATCATTAGGACCATCATACTTGCCGACCATCGATGAACTGAGCGGATTAACCAACCAAAGTTAACTTCCGTCATTATGTATTGAACAGAGGCAAAAGCTTCCGTAACAGTCGGACGATAGTAAAAAGTCATAGCAAACCCCGTAGCTACTTGTACTAAAAAACAAGTAAGCGTAATTCCGCCTAAACAATAAAATATATTGACATGAGGAGGAACATATTTACTAGTTATATCATCCGCAATCGCCTGAATTTCGAGACGTTCTTCGAACCAATCATAGACTTTATTGAGATAGGTTAAAATCCCCCTCTCAGAACTGTATATGAGACTTTCATCTCGTACAGCTCAAGCAAAAACACGCCCCCAGTCGGATATGGAATAGAAAGTTTGACATTTCTTAATTTTCAATTAAATCGTCTCTAAATGTACGAAATAATAAAAACAAATGGGAAAGTTCTTCTTCTCTTCTTTGTGGTGATAATACCAAAATATCAAGTTGGCTCAATCATCTTTATGTTGATCCTTACAGGCCTCTTGAATCCTCTCATTACCTATTTCTTTGAATTTTTTTTATATCTAATGTGGCTTTTTTTTTCTTTAGTATTGAATTGATATAAGAATTTTCTTGTTAAAACCCTATGAATTGGTTAAAACCTCAGATTCATACTAAAACCACGATGATTCAATAAAAATCATAAGTTAAGCCAAGGATTCCCTGAGTAAGAACCGTTGGATCATCACGTATTCCATGAATTAGATTCGAAAAATGACTAAAAAAAAAAAGAAAGAAATATTTTTCTTTTTTTATAAAGAATTTAACGTTTTTTTGGACTTCCGGGTACGGGGTTAATATAGTAAGTATGAATCATAGTTTAAATATTTCTTAATCTAGTTCATATATTTCGTGTTCCAGATACTTGAATAAATATCTGACGGCATAGAACCATCTCTATCAAGGTGACAGGTCTATTTTCTGTACTATCCATAAAATCAATTATAACAAGTCACACACTCATATTCCGGAAATACAGAAAGAAAAAAATTCCACGATCGAACTACCAAAATAGAATAGGCTAGAAATCCAAGTTCTAACTGGTTGATTTTTGATTCAAAAACTAATACTTTTATTCTAAATTTAATTCATTGAAATTTCATCTAATAAAACGGACGAATTATAAATCTCCAAAATAATTGATAGAAATACCGCAAATAGAGCCATTGCGATACCCATTAAAGGAGTTGTTCCCCACCCTGGAGCTACTTTACCATATTCTGAATTCAAGGGTTTTAATAAACTCCCTATACCTGTTCGTTTTGGGCGGGCCGATCTAGAACTGTTCTCAACAGTTTGTGTAGCCATAAATCCTATTGTATTCATTGAGATCTGTTGACTTTGTATACCATTCTGTTGTAAATAAAATCTTATGATAGATCTGTTGAGGTCTTGCAATTATATATTATATCATATGGAAACAGCAACCCTAGTCGCCATCTTTCTATCTGGTTTACTTGTAACTTTTACCGGGTACGCCTTATATACCGCTTTCGGGCAACCTTCTCAACAACTAAGAGATCCATTCGAGGAACACGGGGACTAATTGAAGTAATGAGCCTCCCAATGTTGGGAGGCTCATTACTTCAATTGAGATAACTCAGTATATTCTATCTACTGAATCGAGAAAGAAAATGAGTTTGATTGGCCATCTTTTATATATATATATATACATAAGGCATTCTCCGGATAATGCAAATCGAAACAATTGGATGTCCAACTCGGGCTTATATGACCGATCCATCGAAATACTCCACCTTTGTCATCTATGGAATAGATGACACTAGATAGATATCCTATTCATGAAATAGGATGCACTTTCAAGATGCCTTGGTGGTGAAATGGTAGACACGCGAGACTCAAAATCTCGTGCTAAAAAGCGTGGAGGTTCGAGTCCTCTTCAAGGCATAATAGAATATTGAGAATGCTCATTGAATGAGCAATTCAATAAGAGAGCTCGGGTCGAGTCAGTATTGATATACCGATTTGATCCGAGCTCTTGGAAAGGGTAGATTCGAAACCTCTGAAAAAATGCCCCCCCCCTGTCACCCAGCGGATAAAGTACATTCCATTAGGGAATTGAGATAATGAATTTTCTATTTTATTTTTTAGTTGAAATTTTAGGTGGTTCTCGAAAAAAGATAGCGAAAAAAATTATCCCTAGAGTCGATACTAAAAGGAATGTATAAACCAATGCTTCCATAAATTCGATCGTGATTTACAATTATAACTTCCCTACCTATTTTTTATTTTTTTATTATTCTATTTTCTTTTTAGAACACATCATCTTGAAATGAAAGAGTGAGAATAAAAGAAGCGGTAATTCAAACTTACTCTATATGTAAACCCCCGCAAAAAAAGAAAATAGAGGAAAAATCCCAAAGTAGTCTTGTATCAGACCACCTGTCGTTTTGTAGTTGGATCTCCAAGCTTTTGGAATGCGCCAAACTCTACTTGAGTATCCAAATCTGGATCAATACCAGCAAAAACATCTCTGAACAAGGTTCTAGCACCATGCCAAATGTGTCCGAAGAAGAAGAGCAAAGCAAATGAAGCATGCCCAAAAGTAAACCAACCCCTTGGACTGCTACGAAAAACACCATCGGATTTCAAAGTCGCACGGTCTAATTCAAAAATTTCACCCAACTGAGCGCGTCTAGCATATTTTTTAACAGTAGCAGGATCACTATAATTGACTCCATTTAGTTCGCCACCGTAGAACTCAACGGTTACACCTACTTGTTCAACACTATACTTCGATTCTGCTCTTCTAAAAGGAACATCGGCTCTGACAATTCCGTCACCATCTACCAAAACGACCGGAAAGGTTTCAAAAAAAGTAGGCATACGACGTACAAAAAGCTCACGCCCTTCTTTATCTCTAAAGATAGGGTGTCCTAACCAACCAACCGCTATCCCATCTCCATTATCCATGGATCCTGCCCTGAATAATCCCCCCTTTGCCGGATTATTGCCAATATAATCATAAAAAGCTAATTTTTCGGGAATTTTAGACCAGGCTTCTGAGAAACTTAGATTTTCTGATAGACCGGTACTAACTCGTCGATATATCTCTTGCTGAAAGTAACCCTGGTCCCATTGATAACGAGTGGGCCCAAACAATTCGATGGGAGTAGTTGCCGACCCATACCACATAGTTCCAGCAACAACAAAAGCTGCAAAAAATACAGCCGCGATACTGCTAGAGAGTACGGTTTCAATATTCCCCATACGCAATCCTTTATATATACGTTGTGGTGGTCGTACGCTAAGATGGAATAGGCCCGCTAATATGCCCAACGTACCGGCTGCAATATGATGAGAAGCTATTCCTCCCGCAACAAAAGGGTCAAAACCTTCCACACCCCACGCCGGATTTACAGGTTGTACTGTTCCGGTTAGTCCATAAGGATCGGACACCCATATTCCAGGACCGTATAAGCCCGTGACATGAAATGCACCAAAACCAAAGCAAGCCACCCCAGAGAGAAATAAATGAATTCCAAAGATCTTAGGCAAATCCAAAGAGGGTTTTCCTGTACGTTCATCAGAAAATATTTCTAGATCCCAATAGACCCAATGCCAGATAGCTGCCAAAAAGCATAAGCCAGAAAACATAATATGTGCCCCAGCTACACCCTCGTAACTCCAAATACCCGGATTCGTTGCAGTCCCCCCTGTAATACTCCAACCTCCCCAGGAATTGGTTATTCCTAAACGAGTCATGAAGGGTATAACAAACATTCCCTGTCTCCACATTGGATCAAGAACAGGGTCAGAAGGGTCAAAAACGGCTAATTCATACAAAGCCATTGAGCCCGCCCAACCAGCAACCAGAGCTGTATGCATTATATGAACGGCAAGCAACCGGCCGGGATCATTCAATACAACAGTATGAACACGATACCAAGGCAAACCCATGGAAAATACCCCTTTCTCAAAGAAAAATAGACACTAACTAACTTTATTGCATTGGAAAAGACTATACTCTGACTATCCTATAGACAGACCTCCTTCTTAAATGGATTATTTACTAACAAGAGTTAGATTATATTCTATTCTGTTCGTAGGAAAAAAGAGAAGCAGATTTATTCTATACTCGATAAGCACCAATATGCAATGGGGGTTGATACCATTTTCTATGAGTAAATGCGTCTATCTGTATTTATCATTAGAAGGGACTATTTGTCTATCTTTCCTACTGTATAGACAGTATAGATTGGAAAAAGAAATACGATAAAGACAATATTATAACGACAACAATTCTTACGTTTCCACATCAAAGTGAAAGATAATATTCCGCGTTTTCCTTTCCATTATGCCTGTTGGTGTTCCACAACTATCTTTCCTAATTCCTGGAACAACAGAAGACGAAGACGACAAGAAGGATGACTCTTGGGTTGACCTATAGTGCGGCTTGTCAGATATATTGGGTCCTATGGGATTTCCCCGTTCTCTCTCCTAATCGAGATATCCTTTCTTTCGCCCAAGCAAAATAAATGGAATTATCCAAAAAGTGGAGCGTGAAATCCATTGTTGGGGGATTCAGAATACTATTTTCAATTAGACAAATTTATGGTTGACTTTGGTTGGACTCAAAAAATGAAGTATCCAGACTCCGCTTAGAAAAAACCCAATTTGAAATAGATCTTATGATTACGACGTGTATCATAAACGATTCTCGGTTATTATTTGGAAAGTCATAACAAAAAGAAATGGTGACGACAAGATTTGTCCTATATGCACAAACAGGGGGGCGTATCTTTACCCGGAGTAGAGCATAAACCTAAAAACATAAAAGAGACCCATTCAGGAACAAGAAAATCCCATCGTGATTTGAATTGAATCTCGATGAAACAATATATCAATGAGAAGTTAATTCAATAAGTTTTTTTACTTATTTTTAGTTTAGAAGGAAGAAAGAAGTCAATTTTTTTATTGAAAAATATAAAAAAAGCCATTTCGTTCCAAGTTGGAAAAACCTGCTTTTGCTAGAAAAAAGCATAGAAAAAAAAAGAAAGAGCACTGGAATCTATACATTGATTCTTTTCTTGAACCGTATGCATCAAAAGGTGCATGTACGGTTCGTAAGGGAACCAATTTGACCCTAATCAACCGACTTTCTCACCAACGATTCCTTTTTGTGGGCGATGATATTGATCCCGAGTCCGCGAATCATGCTGTAGGGCTTATAACAATTTACGGCATCGAAAATAAGGAAGAAATTATTCATTGTTATATAAACTCCAATGGCGGATCGGCAATAGGTGGGCTGGCTATTTTTGCTTCTGTAACAACAGGGATCGCACCGGTCCATACAATATGCGTAGGAACTGCCATATCCATGGCATCTTTTATATTGTCTGGAGGAGTAAGTACCAAACGTCTAGCATTCCCTCACGCTCGGCGCCAATGAGGTTTTTTATTTGAGAGAAAAAAGAAAACTATGCCTTCGCCATATGAACATTAAGTAATAATAGCATGGCACTTCGAATTCGATATGAAAAATTTTTGTATTGGTTTTTTTTTTCAAAAAAATTTGATTAGGTATCGAGAGAGTAGTATGAGATAAAAGGTATTTCCAATTTTGTTTTATCTACCGGAAGTCCAGTTTAGCGTCACAAACTTTTTTGTTTTCACACCGAAGGGCTCTTAAATTAAGTTCTAAAAAAAGAGTGCGAAAAAACAAGATTTTTCCTTTTTAAGTTGGATCAAAAAGAAACTTTGGGATTGCTCAAAAAAAAAAAAAGAATCCATTTGAAAATAGAAAGCAACGGAGCCATCATAGTATTTTTTAACAACCACGAAAAGAAGGGTGGCAATTTGATCTTTTATTTAACCGCCTGGGGCTGATAGATTCTAGTTTTATCTTTCTGGAATCGAAAGTCAAAGCCAATTTAGCTGTAGAGCCGTATGCAATGTACAAAAAATGATGCCCGTACGGTTATGGAATTCTATCTTTTTTCCTATTTAGTCTTTATCTTTACTTTTCTGTTCGTTTCATCACACCAGATAGAGAGATAGAGAAACCTTCTATCATCAGGGTAATGATCCATCAGCCTGTTAGTTCTTATTTGGACGGCGACCTGGGAATAAGTGCCCTGGACCTAAAACAGATATTGTCGATCCGCGCCTCAGTAATATATGGGTATCACGCAACGACGAAGCAACCTCCTTGGATTATAGCTATCGACCTGGAGAGAGACGTCTTTATGACACCAGAAGAAGCCGTAGCTTACGGAATTGTCGATGTTGTAGGATTCAAAATTGAAATCTAGCTTTTTTTTTATAAAAAACTAGTGAAGATTATAGAACATAATGATTCATATAGTACGATTTGAATGCAAAAATGGATTTTGCGGAAAATGGATGGGCATTCTACTTCCGAATTTTATTCAAACTCTCTCTATATAATAGATAGAAAAAATTAGAAAAATTCAGAATAATCCGGTTAGGATCAATCTAAACCAGCCCATGAGATATATTATATGATTCAACATGCCAACTATTAAACAACTTATTAGAAATACAAGACAGCCAATTCGAAATGTCACGAAATCCCCCGCTCTTCGGGGATGTCCTCAGCGCCGAGGAACATGTACTAGGGTGTATGTGCGACTCGTTTAGATCATGAGCTAAAGCAAGAAAATCGCTTTTCAGTATAAATGATCGGTACCGTAAATAGGATCGAATGGAAGATAGAACTCCATTCACTATTAAAATGCAAAATAAGCCAATGGATCCCTTTATTGTGTATGAAGTTTATGGTTTTCTTTGGTGAAAATCCAATCACCTGAATTAAAGATGAGAGGAAATTCTCCATTGGTAGCAAATGCTTATCCATTAAGCGGAGAAAATCTTATGAAAATAATAAAAGCATAAAAATAAAGTTCCCACTCAGTCAAGAACGGACTACGAGGGTCAGCTACCAAGCTAACTTTCCTAATGAAATACCGTTACTGTATAGGTGGGTCTGATTGTGAAAGACCTATTACTGGATAATTCATGGGTAGAGCCAAAGAGTGTGGTGTGAACTATACAAGTTGCAAAGTTACCTATAGATTCCATGAAGTAAAGGCTCCGGTGTATAGAGAAGACCTCACCGTTTAAGAAATAACCATAGAAACGACGGAACCCACCTTTTTCCATTTCGAATTTATATTTATTTTTTTTTACACCTAGCAAAAGATCATTTCTTACTTCTTTCTTATTTCGCAGTAAAATAACTAATAAAGAAAAAAAGGTGGTCGGGAAGGTTAGAGTAGCTAAAGCCATTGGAATTTCTATTTTATACATTGGAAAAATCCCTTTACTTATTAATAGACCAAAAGAATAACTGAAAAAAAAAAAAATAAATCCATTAGTTATTTGTCAAAGTTTTTTTATTCAATGATTAGACTGAAACGCGGATATATAGCTCAAAGACGTAGAAAAAAAACTCGTTCATTTGCCTCAAGCTTTCGAGGGGCTCATTCAAAACTTACTCGAACTATTTCTCAACAGCAAATAAGAGCTTTGGTGTCGGCTCATCGAGATAGGGATAACCAAAAGAGAAATTTTCGCTGTTTGTGGATCACTCGAATAAACGCAAAAATTCGAGAAAAGGGAGCATGCTATAGTCAATTTATACATGATTTATACAAACGACAGTTGCTTCTTAATCGTAAAATACTGGCCCAAATAGCTGTATCAAATAGGAATTGTGTTTATATGCTTCCGAACGAAATCATAAAATAAGTAGATCGTAAAGAATACTATTTTATAATCTAAAGGGAGTTCCCCGGAGAATGAACTCCGGGAAGGTGGAATCGAAGTGACTCAGAGAAAAGATACTAAAGTAGTCAAAATGAATGAACACATAAAAAAAAATTTTTTGTTCGATTCGTTTTTTTTCTTTCGATTATTTTTTTTTCTTACGACACGATACTAAAATCTGGATTGTCGGATTTGTCGAACAAAACACCAACTCTCGTTTAAGTTCGGATTTGAATTCTGATTCAAATGAACAAAGAATAAACCTATTGCTTTCGGGTTCTAAGACCACCTCTAGTTATAGAGGTCGATTCGGTTCTTTTAAAGTTTTTCTCATTATTTTTCTTATTATTGAGAATTCTAGAGGTCGACTCGGTTCTTTGAAATTTTTTCTGATTATTTTTCTCATTATTGAGAAAAGGTAACAAAGATAAAATACGAGCTTGTTTTATAGCAGTGGTAATTAATCGTTGTTGTTTCAAGGTCAATCTATTCACCCGTCTAGATAATATTTTTCCCTGTTCGCTAACAAATCGAGTAAGTAAACTCGTGTTTCTATAATCAATTCGATCCCCCGGCTGAATCGGGGGCAAACGCTTACGAAAAGATCGCTTGGGTTTCAGAAAAGGTCGCTTGAATTTATCCATGATTTTTTTAGTTTATTGATTGATTATCCCAAAATCCTATTTTTTAATTGTCATTTTAACCCCCCAAAGTAGGATTCTTTTTTATTCAAATATGTTCTATATAATGTCATTTTTCCGCTTGAAAGGAAAGGATAAGACATATTGGGGTCGATCTATTTCTTTATTTCCCCATGAATCATATGTTTGTAACAATAGGGACAGAATTTTCTTAATTCTAATTGATTTGGCGTATTGTGCCGGTTCTTTTGAGTAATATATCTGGAAATGCCCGTTGATACCTTCTTAACACCGTTTCGGATACAACCGTTACATTCCAAAATCACTGTGACTCGCGCGTCTTTTCTCTTGGCCATTAACCTCCCTTGCATTTTAATTTTTGATTTACTCAACTCTTCTATTTCTATTTGATTTTGATTCGAAAGGAATAAAAAGGAAAAAAATAACAAATCGAAGTTACTAACTTGAAATCCAATCCTAAAAAGGAATAAGAAATCAAAGCAAAGCCATAAGATAAGTAAAGGATAAGTAATTCGAAATTCTATTTCACCCTGAAGTAAGCTATTTCAGTTAAAGATCTTGTATCCTTGCACTTGACCCTTTCTATACTCTACTCCCATGCCTCCATTTTTTCATTTCATTTGAAATGCCTCTGAGTCTCGACGACGTTGAATCCACTTTTATTCTTTCTCTTTCGTCCCTTATTTTTTTTAATTTTAATAAAAAAGAAAATAAGAATAAAAGAGAAAAAAGAGAAAAAAGGGGTAGGGATTAGTTAACGATATTGGATTCTATATAAAATCTTCGTCATTCCTTCCGCTGTAAATAATGTAAATAACTAGAATGAAAAAAAGGGAAATGTCAACGCATCCGGGAAAAAACGATTAATCTCTATCAATAGACCTGCTAAAGCCCCAAACCATAGCGTACTTAGGACTGGAGCC